AAAGAAATTAGTAAAAAAATTGCTACATAAGATAAATAGAAAAGAAGATAGGAGGAGATTCGACCAGCACTAATATATTTGATCCATTCACCTATAAAGAAATTTGAAATACCTAAAATATTGATAATTCCATCAATTATGTATCTATCAAAAAAATAGACAAATTCTGCGATTCCTCTTAGATTTCTAGTTATAAACTTTGTATAAAAAAGATCTATGTAACCCCTATGGTATGACCAATTGTATATCACACTTACTACCGGATCTAAAAGAATTCTTTTGGATCCCATTTTTACAAATGAATTGATTAAGTCCAAATTTTGGAAAGAAGAATAAATGGGTCCATAAAAAATGGATGCTATACTTATTCCAAAATAAGCTATACTTACAGAAGAAATAAAATTTCTCATAAATTCATACCAATTATGGGTATCCATAAGGTTTTCCGACGGAGTCAACCACTTAGATAATAAATCCGTAGGAATTTTTTCTTGGTTAAAAGGAATTCCTATGGATCCAACAAACAAAGTAAATAGTACCAATATAAAGAGTGTAAATAACATAGTATTATCTGATTCGTGCGGATACGTAAAAGTGTATTTTTTTCCGAAATCCGTACTAAAATATTGGATTTTTTTTATTACATTTTTGTCAAGTTTATATGGATTTTTTGAAAAGAAAGAAAGCTTTTCATTACTATTCGTTGCTGATAAAAAAGGATTTGTTTTGACCAATTTCGGTGCTTTTTTTCCCCATAAGGATATTGAATAGAGCGAATTATTTGGAATTCCACTGTAATTCTTTAAATGCACATGTAAATCGCCCTCAAAAGTAAGTAAATACATCCGAAACATATAAAATGCGGTTAATCCCGCTGTAAAAAGTGCTATTAGAGCAAAAATTGGTGAATACAACCAACTATCATTAAGAATTTCATCTTTGGACCAAAAACAGGCAAGAGGTGGAATACCACAAAGAGAGAGTGTACCTAATAAAAAAGTAATTTTTGTAATTGGAACATATCTTGATAAACCACCCATAAGAGCCATATTCTGACTTTTGTCTGGAGAATATCCAACAAGAGGTTCCATGGAATGAATAATGGATCCGGATCCCAAAAACAATAAAGCTTTCGAATAGGCATGAGTAATCAAATGAAATAAAGCAGCCCTATATGAACCTATACCTAGAGCTAACATAATATAGCCCAGTTGAGACATTGTAGAATAGGCTAAATTTCGTTTAATATCTCTTTGAGCAAGAGCCAAAGTAGCACCTAATAATAATGTTATTACACCTATCAAAGAAATCAAATTCATTATGTAAGGTATTACTGTGAAAAGAGGAAAAAGTCTAGCTACAAGAAAAATTCCCGCTGCTACCATAGTAGCAGCGTGTATAAGAGCCGAAATAGGAGTGGGTCCCTCCATAGCATCGGGTAACCATACATGAAGAGGAAATTGTGCGGATTTAGCAACTGCACCGAGAAATAATAGAAAAGCACACAAAGTGGCAAATAAAGAATTGACTTCATTATTATGAATTAATTTATTAAATGTTTCAAATAAATTCCGAAATTCGAAACTACCTGTCATCCAATAAAAACCCAGAATTCCCAATAATAGTCCAAAATCCCCTACGCGATTAGTTATAAAAGCCTTTTGACAAGCACTCGCTGCGATTGGTCGCGTGAACCAAAAACCTATTAATAAATAGGAACACACTCCGACCAATTCCCAAAAAATATAAATTTGTATTAAATTGGAACTAGTAACTAATCCCAACATGGACGCATTGAAAAAGTTCATATAAGCAAAAAATCTCAAATATCCCAGATCGTGAGACATATAATTGTCACTATAAAGAAGAACCATGATTCCAACCGTAGTGATTAATATTAACATAATGGAAGTAAGTGGATCGATTAAGTATCCGAATTCCAAGGAAAAATCATTATTGATGGTCCAAGACCATATATATTGATAGATAAAACTTCCATTTATTTGCTGAATAGATAAATTCGACGAAAAAATCATAGCTATACTTAGGAATAAAACACTATAAAAAGCCCAGATACGACGAATATTTTTTGTTGCTGTTGGAACAAACAGAAGTCCAAATCCTATTGACACAGTGACAGGAAGTGGAAGCAGAGGTATTATCCATGCATATTGATATATATATTCCATAATAAAAACTATTTTTAATTTTTTTTATTCTTATTTATCATTATTATGATATTTTTAAGGATTCTATTATTCTAATGAATTTATAAGCATATAGTATAGTAAAGAAAAATAGTTATATCAAAAAGAGTGCTTGATTTGTTTATAGGCCTAGTATCTATCAATAATTCCATTTTCAATATAATAAAAAATAAAAAGAAAAATGGGTATTCTAATTAGACTATTTAGAATGGTCATCTAATCTAATTCGCTGTCGAACATGCATTTAGAGAATCAAAATCCAATAAGGAGAATTTCTATTTATTTATGGTAAATTTTATTATATTCCTTACTTTATTTGACGTAAAATAATGGATTGCTAAGATGATTTTTATCAAGTAATGACTTGTTTAAGACATTAACTACTAGTTTTAAATGAAAGTTATTAACTTTTTAAATTCGGTACCCTAAACTGGATTAATAAATCAAAAAATTCTGTTAATTTTTTGGTTTTAGAAATTATATTGATATTTCTATTACTTTTCACTTATTTTTTATTTTTTTAGATGACAATATCCATTTAGATATGAGTTCAAAATTGAACCCTTTTTTCACCCCTTTTTATGTAATAGAGATACAAAAAACAAAAAAATCGAAAGAAAAGAATAATATAGAAAGAATACTAATAATAATTAAATATTTTTTTTTAATAAATTTTTTTACTAGATAAAATAATAAAAAAACTATTACTATACTAATTACATAGCTATATTAGATAGTATATGGATAGTATATATATATATAATTTGATTATTATATATATATATAATTTGATTATTAAATTTTCTTATTAAGAATAATATAGTATATATATATATATATATTATTTTAAGAAAGTATTCATATATTATGAAAAATCATTTTATTATCTATAGCATAAATAAAGATAATAAAAAAAAAAGAACGGTTCATCAATACATGTCTTTCACATACAACAATAAAAACTAGCAATCTCTTTGTTTTTGAATGGCGGTTCCAAAAAAACGTACTTCTATATCAAAAAAACGTATTCGTAAAAATATTTGGAAGAAAAAAGGCTATTTGTGGGCGGTTAAAGCTTTTTCTTTAGCTAAATCGATTTCAACGGGAAATTCCAAAAGTTTTTTTGTGCGACAAACAAATAAATAAAAAATCTTTGGGATAATCTGAATTAAGATTAAGATGATTAGCAAAATCAAAAATTTGTAAAATGAATGATTTACATTAATTAATGTTTTATATTTTTCAATTCAATATAATATAGGACTTGTTATTGTAATTATAGAATAATTCTTTTGTCTATTGAGTTAAAATATATATTCTATTTGTATTTTAAATATTTCTGTTTTCAATTATACTGGAATTCTTGTTACAGATTTTTTCCTACCAATTTACTTTTCACAGCATTCTATCCATATAGAATGCTGTGAAAAGTAAAGTACAATTCAATATAGGTGCAAATCCTTTGTTTTATATATTTAGGCAACTCCAATTATCTAGTTATTGGTATTGGTTTGATAAACTAGTTAGCTGTTTGCTAAATTAATCTGATCATAAATTTTGTACACACTAAAAAATACAACCATTACTCTAATTTCATAATAACAAATTATAAAAATATTTAGATAAATTTCTTAGTTTTAGTAATAAAAAAGGAATAACTATAAAATATGGGATGAAATTGTATATATAGAATTAGAATTTTCTTTTTCATTGAAAAAAAAACGTAATCTTAGAACCTCGACGATTATGAATGTCCGTGTTATTATTATTTCAAACAAACAAGCCGCCATGGTGAAATCGGTAGACACGCTGCTCTTAGGAAGCAGTGCTAGAGCATCTCGGTTCGAGTCCGAGTGGCGGCATTCCAACGCAATAAATCTTATAATGTATTTAATATTTAATTCCTTATTTTGATTTGGTAATTGGACTATTTATTTTTTATTTATGATATTTTTGACTTTAGAACATATATTAATTCATATATCTTTTTCGATCATTTCCACTGTAATGGTGATTCATTTGATGACCTTATTAGCCCAAGAAATTATAGGATTACGGGATTCGTCAGAAAAGGGAATGATAGCGACTTTTTTCTCTATAACAGGATTATTAGTGATTCGTTGGATTTATTCGGGGCATTTCCCATTAAGTAATTTATATGAATCATTAATGTTCCTTTCGTGGAGTTTCTTTATTATTCATATGATTCCATATTTTAGAAATAAAAAAAATTCTTTAAATGCAATAACTACGCCAAGTACTATCTTTATCCAAGGATTCGCCACTTCTGGTCTTTTAACCGAAATGCATCAATCCACAATATTAGTACCCGCTCTACAATCCCAATGGTTGATGATGCATGTAAGTATGATGCTATTGAGCTATGCAGCTCTTTTATTCGGATCCTTATTTTCAATTGCTTGTTTAGTCATTACATTTCGAAAAAACATCAATATTTTTTGTAAAAGCAACAATTTCTTAATTAGGCCATTTTTTTTTCATAAGATATACTTGAGTGAGAGAAAAAAAGGTTTCCAAAACACGTCTTTTCTTTCATTTACAAATTATTACAAATATCAATTGACTCAAAGATTGGATTATTGGAGTTATCGTACCATTAGTCTGGGGTTTACCTTTTTAACCATAGGCATTCTTTCTGGAGCAGTATGGGCTAATGAAGCGTGGGGGTCTTATTGGAGTTGGGATCCTAAAGAAACTTGGGCATTTATTACTTGGACCATATACGCAATTTATTTACATATCAGAACAAATCAAAATTTGCAAAGTATGAATTCGGCAATTGTAGCTTCTATAGGATTTCTTATAATATGGATTTGCTATTTTGGGGTCAATCTATTAGGAATAGGTTTACATAGTTATGGCGCATTCCCATTTCCATCTAATTAAATAAATTACTTAAAAAATACATCTGGGGATTCTTTCAATATAAAAAAATTTGTGTGATTCCTCGAGAACCATTTAATTTAAGCCCCTCAATAAAGAATTTAAATTAAATGGTTCTCAAAGACTAGAAATACATCTCAAATTTTAATTCACTTTTAATTCATTTTTTTTTTTTCATTGTACAACGAATTATTTTTAAAAAGTAAAACCATCTAATTATTTGATTGTTCGTTTTATTGAGCAAGACTATCTATAAAAATAATTAGATAGAATAGTTTGTACTTTATCAACTGATAACGAGAGAACTAAATCCGGATAAATACCAATTCCTATTACTGGCAGAAGGATGCAGATCGAAATAAACAGTTCCCGTGGTCCAGAATCCACAAAATAAGAGTTTGCTAAACTAAATAACTTGTATCCATAGAACATCTGGCGTAACATAGATAATAAATAAATAGGAGTTAATATTATTCCAATTGCCATTAGAAAAGTAATTAGTATTTTTGGCATTAAAAGGTATTTTGGACTGGTAATTATTCCAAAAAATACTAAGGATTCCGCAACAAAACCACTCATTCCCGGCAATGCAAGAGAAGCCATCGAGAAACTACTAAACAGGGTAAATAGTTTTGGCATTGGGATGGATACCCCTCCCATTTCGTCAAGATAAACAAGATGTATTCGATCGCAGCTTGTTCCCCCCAAGAAAAAAAGCGCAGCACCAATAAATCCATGAGAAATTAGTTGTAAAATAGCGCCATTTAGTCCTGTGTTGGTTATGGAACCAATCCCTATAATTATAAAACCCATATGAGATACGGAGGAATAAGCTATTCTCTTTTTTAAATTACGTTGACCAAAAGAGGTTGAAGCCGCATAAATTATTTGTATAGTTCCCACTATTACCAACCATGGAGAAAATATAGAATGAGCATGAGGCAAAAATTCCATATTGATCCGAATCAATCCATATGCTCCCATTTTTAATAAAATTCCGGCCAGAAGCATACATGTACTGTAATGTGCTTCTCCGTGGGTATCTGGTAACCATGTATGTAGGGGTATAATCGGTGATTTGACAGCATAGGCAATAAGAAAACTAAAATAGAATAACATTTCCAACACCATAGGATATGATTGATTAGCTAATGTTTCAAAATGCAATGTTGGTTCATTGGAACCATATAAACCTATACCTAAGACCCCTATTAAAAGAAAAATGGAACCCCCCGCAGTGTATAAAATAAACTTTGTAGCTGAGTAGAGACGTTTTTTACCCCCCCACATGGATAAAAGTAAGTAAACAGGAATTAATTCAAACTCCCACATAATAAAAAAAAGTAAAAGGTCTCGAGAAGCAAATAATCCTATTTGGCCACTATACATTACTAACATCAAGAAATAAAACAACCGCGAATCCCGAGTAACTGGCCAAGCTGCTAAAGTAGCTAAAGTAGTAATAAATCCTGTCAGTAAAATAGGCCCCACGGAAAGTCCATCGATTCCGAGTCTCCAGTGCAAATCAAAAACACTTATCCATTTATAATCCTCCTCCAATTGGATTAATGGATCGTCCAATTGGAAATGATAGCAAAATACATAGGTCATAAGAAGGAGTTCTATTAAACATATACCTATAGTATACCACCGAACCACTTTATTTCCTCTATGCGGTAGAAAAAAAATTGAAGAACCTGCAAATATCGGCAAAACAACAATTATGGTTAACCAAGGAAAATAACTCATGGTAAAGACAAGATACGCTTTGACCATAAAAACCCGTACTGGAGAAAATATATTCTTCTTAGTACGGGTTTTTGTCGGTAAAAAAAGAGGAATCAAATGATTCAATGTGGAGTTTTTTCTAACGTATCAATAAGCTAAAGCCATACTACGGGTTGTCTCGTGCCATAAATAAACACGAACACTCAAAAAATCCGTTGGACAGGCGGTTTCACATCTCTTACAACCTACGCAGTCCTCTGTTCTTGGTGCGGAAGCTATTTGCTTAGCTTTACATCCATCCCAGGGTATCATCTCCAATACATCCGTAGGACAGGCTCGTACACATTGAGTACACCCTATACATGTATCATAAATCTTTACTGAATGTGACATTGGATCTATAAATTTCAGTTTAGGAAATAAAATATTTTTAATCTGGTAAAAAAAATAAATAAATAGTGGTAATAAATTTATATATTGTATATACCAGATAAATCAGTAGTTTACCAGAATTTTTTTATTAGAATAAATAAATTTCTGGATATGTTGACGAAAAAGGTCCAAAATACTTTAATTTTTGTATCAATGTGATACAAGCTTTATATGCTAATCTAATGAAAATTAGTAATAATTTGTGAATATTCTAAATTATTAGAAAGAACAAAAAAAAAGAAGAAAATAATAATAATAAATAAATTATTTTATTATACATTAAAATATTATATTATTGATTATATACAATTATACAATTACGACTATTTATTCAATAAATTGGATTGATTGATACGGGTTGATTTTCTGTTACGATGGATTGCCGAAACAATGGCTAGTCCTATTGCTGCTTCAGCGGCTGCAATAGCTATAACAAAGATCGAGAAAATATCTCCTTTTAATTGACGACTATCAAATAGATCAGAAAATGTTACGAGATTTATATTAACCGAATTTAGTATAAGTTCAAGACACATAAGTGCCTTAACCATGTTTCGACTTGTGATCAATCCATAGATACCGATAGAAAATAAATAGGCACTCAAAAAAAGTACATGCTCAAACATCATTCACAAACTCCTTATCAATCTCGATTCAATTATAAACATTTTTTCAAACGATCCAATTGAATAAAAAAAAATTACGGAACAAAATAAGATATTAGTGTTAGATCAAATTAAAAACCTTGCTTATCTTATACCTTTTTATTTATTTTTATACATACTCTTTTTATATTAGACTTAAATATATATGAGAGAAACTAAAAAAATAGAAAAATACATTTCATTTGACTTCGAAGGGAAAAAATAATAATACATGATAAAACAATAAATTATTTGATTTTAGGTTTAAGATTTCCAATTCTAAAAACTTATATTTCTTATTGACTTATTGATTATTGACGAGCCATACTAATTGCTCCTATCAAGGCAACTAAAAGAATTATAGAAATTAGTTCAAATGGGAGAAAAAAATCGGTTGATAAATGAATCCCAATTTGTTGAACATTACTTATGAGGTCTTGCTCTATAATTTGGTTTGACCTTGTAGTCCAAACAATTCCGTACCATGACGTTTCTAGTATAGTAGTAACTAGTGAAAAAAGAATACTTGTACAAACAAGCGAAGTTACCCCATCCCCAATAGTCCAAAGACGGAAATCGTTATAGTATTCGGAACCCCTTGTAAACATAACAGCAAATATGATTAAGACATTTATAGCCCCTACATAAATAAGGAGCTGTGCAGCAGCTACAAAATAGGAGTTTGATAAAATATATAATAAAGATATACAAACAAGAACCAATCCCAATGAAAATGCAGAAAAAATAGGATTGGTAAATAAAACTACTCCCAGACTTCCTAATATAAGAATTGATCCCAGAAATACTACAAGAAGATCATGTATTGGTCCAGTTAAATCCATTCTGTATAAAATAAGAGATAAATAAGTTGAAATATTTCATGACCTTATTAAATAGTCCAAGAAAAAGGGTATTACCTTATTTTTTGTTCTTGTATATGATATGTTACTAATTGAATTAAATCTTAATGTAGTATGGATTACTAAGGATACTTTTATTGGACTAATTCCACTTAGAGAATCCGAAAAATTGTATATTTCGAAAGCATTAATTACATATTACTTACACAATATACTATTTCTATAGGTAATAATATATATATATAGGTAATATTTATTAATATATAGGTAATATTTATTAATTTTTTTAATTATGGATTCTTAAATATTAACTTTATCATTATTAATTTAATTAATTTATTAAGATTCTATATCTTAAGATATCCATCTTAGATGGTATGACGAAATCAAATAATGACTAAATAAGAAAATATTATCTCAATTCAAAATTAAAATTTTTTCAATTTAAATTAAACAATGATTCTCCACAATCAATAATTATTATTTGTAGTTATTGATTAATTTAATCCAAATCCTAAATGCAAATTTATTTTGAATTATTTATATTTGAATTATTTATAATAAAATTACTAATTGGTAATCGTTTTTGAATCAAGAGATTTCTCTTTGTCTATTTTGCTTTGAGTCAAATTAGGAATTGCTTGAATTGTGTAATCCTCCATTATTGGTATTGGTAACCGACCCAAAGCAATTTGATTATAATTCAATTCGTGACGATCATAAGTAGAAAGTTCATATTCCTCAGTCATGGATAAACAGTTTGTTGGACAATACTCGATACAGTTACCACAAAATATACATACTCCAAAATCAATACTATAATTAAGCAATTGTTTCTTTTTAATATCTGTTCTCAATCGCCAATCAACAACGGGTAAATCTATCGGACATACACGAACACATACTTCACAAGCAATGCATTTATCGAATTCAAAGTGGATTCGACCACGGAAACGCTCCGATGTGATCAATTTTTCATACGGATATTGAATAGTTATGGGTAAACGATTTGTATGGGATAAGGTAATCATGAAACCCTGACCAATGTACCTTGCGGCTCGTACTGTTTGTTGACCATAATTCATAAATCCTGTTATCATAGGAAGCATATCGTAGATATCCATGAAATGCATAAGTTAATGTTTCTTTCTCTTGTTTGAGATAGGTTATGAGTTTAGAATGTCGTTATCATATTTTCGTATTTATAGGGAAAACAGTTGGAAAGAAGTTGTCAATAATAGATTACCCAGAGATATAGGTAAAAGAAATTTCCATCCAAGATTTAATAGTTGGTCCATTCTCATCCTAGGTAAAGTCCACCTTGTTGTGATAGGAATAAACAAAAACAAGTAAGCTTTAACTAATGTAATAAAAATACCGATTATTATTCCAAGTACTCCATCAATTTTCTTTATTCCGAAAAGTTCAGGAATACAAAAAATGGGGAAAATAGAAAAATGCCACCCACCTAAATAAAGAACTGTTACAAATAATGAAGAAACTAATAAATTTAGGTAAGAAGCAACATAAAATAAACCATATTTGATACCTGAATATTCTGTTTGATAACCTGCTACTAATTCTTCTTCCGCTTCTGGTAAATCGAAAGGTAATCTTTCACATTCTGCTAGAGAAGAAATTAGAAAAACTATGAATCCAATAGGTTGACGCCACAGATTCCATCCCCAAAAACCATATTTTGACTGCGCCTCAACTATATCAACTGTACTTGAACTGTTAGATAATCATAGTTGATGGTAACATTACTGCTTCCATCCCTATTCCAGAACCGGACATGAGACCTCAGCTTCATACGGCTCCTATGTGGTCAGAAATAAATGTAAGGACTAGTTCGATAGTAATATTAATTCGGTATCATCTATTGGAGTAGAAATAGAATAAAGATACGTCGAAGAGTCCCAAATTAGACCGATGGAATTCGGTCTGCTCAAATAACAAAAGGGGGCTTCCGAATCGATCTCATTCCCTTTCTTTAGAAAGAAAAAATTTCTCTTTGTTCAGTAATAACTTGATTTATTCCTTCAATAAAATACTTGTTGTATCAATGGATATTTAAACCCATATCTTTTTATTACAAAAAAATTAGAGACTCTTTCATGAATCATGGTAAGAAGCTCATATAATATATATATGTAGAAAAGAAGAATAAATAAAGATCTTTTCTTATTTATTTTTCTGATTGATCCTACATTTTATTATTTATTTTGTTCCTATTCTTCTTTCTAAGAAAAGGGTACTCTGAAAAAAAAAAAGAAAAAGGATTAATTCGTTCTTGACAGTCATTTTGTTAATTAGTGAATAGGAGCATACTCTAGATCGGAATCATGGATAAGTACTGCTTGATCGTTTCTACTAACTTAAAGCCCTTATTATGATTCTTTTTATGTAGAAATATCTCTTTTGTTTTGATACTTTACATTATCTACTTTACTAATCTCTTGTGTATCTTGGTGTTTCTACCCGTTCACTAATTTTGGATGGATCCTAATATGGTAATACATACAAAACAATAGTAAAAATTCCATACACTGGATCTTTTACTCCCGCTTCAAGACATCCTGACTAATTAAAAAATCTCAGTCTTGGGGTAAACAGTTTATACTGTTTCTATTTATTTCCACTTTCCACTTGTACATAGGGAATGAGATTTCATTTTATTACTGCGAATTTCTAAGCTGTTTTATTTCACTCATATAACTATCTGGTTGAAATTATCTACCTAAATAGTGAATATTAAAATGCGGATATTCATTCAATATATTCAATCTTTTCTTAAACTATAAATAAAGTAAAGAAAAAAGGTAAAAGAAGTTTATGTTCTAACGAATCACACGTAGAGATATTGATAATACACATAGAGTTAATGGTATTTCATAACTAATCGATTGAGCAGCAGCTCGTAAACCACCCAAAAAAGAATATTTATTATTTGACCCATACCCTGACATAAGAAGCGCAATAGGAGCAATACTTGAAATAGCGATCCATAAAAAAACACCTATACTAAGATCAGATAAAACAAGATTATATCCAAAAGGAATTATAAAATAACTTAGTAGAGTGGATATCACTGCTATAGCTGGTCCAAGACTGAATAATTGAACATCTCCTCGATACGGGAGAATATCTTCTTTAAAAAGTAATTTTGTTCCATCTGCTAGAGCTTGAAGAATTCCTAAGGGTCCGGCATATTCAGGCCCAATACGTTGTTGTATCCCTGCGGATATTTCTCTTTCTAACCACACAATTACTAATACGCCTATAGTGATTAATAATATCAGGATAAAAATAGGTACAAGGATCCATACGAGTTCATAGACCTCCTTTAAGAATTCTGATCCAGAAAAGGAATTGATAGTTTGTATTTCTGTCATACCCATTATCATTTCAACGATCAACCTCTCCCATAATGATATCTATACTACCTAGTATTGTCATGATATCAGCCAATTTCATTCTTTTAACTAGCTGGGGAAGAATTTGCAAATTGATGAAACCAGGTGGACGAATTTTCCATCTCCAGGGGAAAACACTCTGATCTCCTATTAGAAAAATTCCTAATTCTCCCTTTGGAGCTTCTACTCTCACATAAAGTTCTTGTTTCGACAATTCAAAATTGGGTGAGGGTTTTTTACTAATGAATCTGTATTCAAAATCATTCCAGTCGGAATTTCTTGTTCTATCAAAACGTCGTATTTCCAAATTCTCATAAGGTCCTCCCGGAATTCCTTCCAAAGCCTGTTGAATTATTTTTATGGATTCGGTCATTTCATTGATTCGTACTAAATAACGAGCTAAAGAATCTCCTTCTTTTTGCCATTGGACTTCCCAATCGAATTCATTGTAACACTCATAATCATCAACTTTACGAAGGTCCCATTGTATTCCGGAAGCTCGTAACATGGGTCCTGATAAGCCCCAATTTATTGCTTCTTCTCCACCAATAATACCTACTCCTTCAACTCGTTCCAAAAAAATGGGATTGCGCGTGATAAGTTTTTGATATTCGGCAACTCCTGTTAAAAAATAATCGCAGAAATCCAAACATTTATCTATCCAACCATGAGGTAGATCAGCAGCTACTCCTCCAATACGGAAATAATTATGCATCATTCGCATACCCGTGGCAGCTTCGAATAAATCATATATAAATTCTCTCTCTCTGAAAATATAGAAGAAAGGCGTCTGCGCCCCAATATCCGCCATAAAAGGTCCAAGCCATAATAAGTGAGACGCTATACGACTCAGCTCTAGCATAATTACTCGAATATAGCTGGCTCGTTGTGGTACTTGAATATTTCCCAATTGTTCTGGCGCATTTACAGTTATAGCTTCTGTGAACATAGTAGCTAAATAATCCCAACGTGTTACATAAGGGAGATATTGTATAATGGTTCGGTTTTCCGCAATTTTTTCCATCCCTCTATGTAAATAACCCAATATGGGTTCACAGTCAATAACATCTTCACCATCGAGAGTAACGATCAGCCGAAGAACACCATGCATTGATGGGTGGTGAGGACCCATATTTACTATCATGAAATCCTTTTTAGTAGCCGGTACAGTCATATCTTTTTTCCCCGATTGATTATTTCATGAATTTCCCAAAAGGAGGTTCATCAAAATGTAAAATCCACGACTCTTATATCTAGAATTCTAATAATAATCTTTTAATTAAATAAATATTCTAATGAAATAATCAATAATAATAATTGAAATAATAAATTCAAACAAATTCTTAGTCAGATTAACGAGTTTTTTGCTCCCGAATACCCAACTGACCTATTAATTTTTTATAACGTATCTTATTTTTCTTTGCTAAATAAGCTAACAACCGTTGCCGTTTGCCCAGAATTATTCGAAGACCCCTCTGGGATGAAAAATCTTTTTTGTGCAATTCCAGATGTGAAGTAAGTCTGCGTATCCTATTGGTGAAACTGAATACTTGAAATTCAACGGACCCCCTGTTTTCTTCTTTTTCTTGTGGAATAACTGAGATGAATGAATTTTTGACCATAAAATAAGGAAATTTTTAGACTTTTTTTTATTTACCGATCAGAAATAAAAAATATAATAACGGTTAATTAAATAATATAATAATACTAGTAATTTTAATCTGGTACATACACAAATTTTGATTTCTTTTTTACTTTTTATCCAAAAATTTGGATAAAAAGTAAAAAAGAAATTTTTATACTTGTGAACTAGAATGCTTTTTTTTTTTGTACCTATACCTAACAAGATTCAAGGGATTCCTTTCTAGATCTAATCGATACAATATTAAATCAGTATTCTTGTTAGAATTAGAATGTAACAGTAACACAAAATAAAATATCTGTTTCGGTCTTCATACAATATATGAATATGGTTACGTGATATATAAAAAATATATTGTCAATTCATTTTGAATCGCGGATACATATCTATCCTTGACATAGTAAAACGACTTCCATTATTGGTATTAAACCAATATCGATTCATACAAGCTAAGTCTTCTAATCGATAATTGGGCCAAATAAATAATTTTAATTTAATTAAATTATTTATATTTGTATGAGGATACTTATCTTCATTCAGAAACTGTTCACAATTTTTTACGCTATTTTCATTACCAAATAGTGAAATTTCATTCACAACATTCCTATTCCAGGAATTGAAGCTATTTAGAATTCTAAATTTTCTGCGATGCCTAGTGGATAGAATCTGTTCGGGAACAAGGAAACCATAATGATTTCTTTTTTCATTTATAAACATACTATGATCTCGTTCTGCAATGGATTTTTCGAAATAATTTGTGTTAACATATATTTTTTTTATGTCTTTTCTATTAATTTGGTATTTATTTTTATTGATCAACGAAATACCCATGATTTGATACATAATCAATTTTTTATCCCATTTTATAGATAGACGAAAGGGTTCAATAATCATTATTCCTCTCTTTATCAATTCTCTAACAGATAGATCTCTCTCCATCAATATTATATCTAGATTCATCTCGCTTCTTTTAATTGAGGATATAGCAATTTTCTTTGGATTTACTATTTTAAGTAGTAGACAATATACCCAGATATTTTTGTTTATTTCTGTAGGAAAGGAATAATACCATCTTAATTGAAAAAGGAGATATTTTTGCAGAACCGATTCTAGTTCATTTTCCCTTTTGTTCTTGTTATTTTTTTTAATGTGTAATCCTGTGTAATCTTTTTCAATATCTTTTATTTTCTTTCGATCTTGTGCTTGTGACTCAGGATTCACTTGACCAGATTGTTGTTTTTTTTCTTGTTTCTTCCCTTTTTTTAATTCCAAATCCCCTTTTTTATTAGATAATATATAAGGATACTTTTTTTGATTTCCATTGGTGTTTTTATTTTGACTAATATTTTCATTTACATCACTTCTTAAAAGAAGTAATTTGATTGGTATGATCCATGGTTTAATTTTATATGCATTATATGTGTCATAAAGTATTTTAAATTCTGGGAAGAACCGAGGTTCCAGGTTTGATATGTGACGATTTAATTTTTCTTGATTCATTCCCATCCAATCAAAAACCAATTTTCTTTGATTAGGTTTGGCAGTTTTTATTTTTTTATGAATCATAAAAGATAAAATATCTTTATTAGAAATTTTATGTATATTAGTCCGTGTATCTATATTGCTATTTTTTCGAATTAAGAAATTTAAGAAATGGAAAATTTGACAATTCAAAAATTTTCTCTCCAGATTTTTTTTCCTATATAGAATGGATTCTTTTCCGAGATAATCACTAATATTTATATCCATTAATGGATAAGATAATTGGGGTTTCCCTATATCAAAATTGGATAGATATGGAATTTCTGCATTTTCATTAATTTTCAAAGGTGATCCATAAATATACGGAGGGTTTATATAGTTATGTGATATATATTTCTGTAATAAAAGATCATATCTGTAATTTTTTTTCCATTTTTCTTTTTGCTCTATCAAGGAATCCATTATATCATATTTTTGTTTCAAGTAATTAATTAATGAGTATTTGTCTTTTTTATATGAATTCCCTTTAATGGCATCTTTATTTTGAACTGTACAATACTCATTGACTTTTTTTCGCCACTTTTGTGGTACTAATAGAGACCATTTACTTTGAGATAAATTGTATTGATAATGACCCTTCAACCAGTTTTTCCATTCATTCATTCCAGACTTATCCATTTTCTTATGTTTTGATTTGGAATCAAATATTCCTTGTGTCTCACAAGAATCTTTGATTCTATTTTTAAGAAAAAGAAGGGTTCCATGATTATGATATTGAAGTATGGATCTCAAGTTATACTTGTTACTAACTTGAGTTTGTGATATTTTGTAAAATATATATGCTTGGGACAAGGAAGACAAGTCAAAATAAGAATTTAGGTTTTTATCACTAATATTGCAAAATGATTTTTTTATAGCCAAAATAAATTGCATTTTCTTTTGCTTTATTTCATCTATAGAAAGTTCTTCTTGATTTATTTTATCATTATAACTGGACTTGTTAATTTTTTTTTTTATTGATTCAAAAAAAATTTGTATATGGATTCTAAGCATGTTAATGATATATATAAATATATCCATGTATATTCGCTCAATGAAAGATTTTAGAAAATAGTGTAATTTATGTACTAATCGAGTGTTTCCTCTTGTGAATATTTGCCAAATATTTTGCTTTTTATCATTCAAATTCGTGTTGTTAGAACTTCTAATATCTCCATCTGAAGTTAGAATTATTTTTTGTTTTTCTTTTTTTATTTGTTTTATTTGATTCCTAGTGGTAATTGTCCTATCAACAAGATCCTTCATTTTTTTTTCTACGAATGAATAATTTGTCCAATTTTTGGATTGACGTCCGAGGATCAATTCTTGGCTATTTTTATTACTACTAATTAGAATCTTTTTATTTTTAATCGACTCGTATTCCTTTATTTTATTTAATTCAAATAGGAAAATTGGGTTTATTTTTTCAAGTTTTTTTATTGTTCCTTTTTGAACTTGAATTAGTTTCGGAATCCATTTTGTTTTTTTGTTTGAGGTAATTAGAAACTCTTTTATTTTTTCTTTTAAAATTCTTAGAAAACCACGTTTTTTTGTTTTTATAAATTTTTTTTTTAATTCTTTAAAAATGGGTTCAAAAAAAGAAGATTGTTTTCGTGGGGAACCAAAGAGAACTTCTGTTTCCATTCCCCAAACTGTTAAAAAAGAAAAATCGTTTTTTTTTTTCAAGGTATCATGGGATCGTACCCTGGCCCCTTGCCACGGTTTCAGACGGAAAGGAAATAAAATTTTTATTTGAATGCCTTCCATTAACCAATCCTTTGGAAATTCCGTTTCTGATAATTGAACACCATTATAAGTGCATTTAATGTGCATTTCTTTATTCCAATCTCTGAAATCCTCATACCACTCGGGAGATTGCAAGAATAATATACGTCCAATATTTTTAGCTATTATCAGGAATGGCAATGCCACGTATTTTCTAAAAATAGATTGGGTGATTAACATCAAACCCCTTACTGGTTGAGCAAATATAATGTTATCCCAAATCTCTAATATTATGGGTTCCTCAGATTCTTTTTTTTTCTTGTTTTTTTTTGTCTCTTCTTTTTCACCATCCAAATTTAAAATTTCCGATTTTTTCCTCATCCAATTTCCAAAAATGAAATTTCTTATTTCAGAGAAATCAAAAAAAAAGGTTTTGTCAATTTGATTTAAAAAAAGCGGTGAATGCATATTTACTTGCAAAATTTCCCAAGTAACTGTTTTCCGCCTTTGAGCACGCGTAGATCCTTTGATTAGATCCCGACGAAAATCGGATTGTTGCGTATAATGCCGGATCGAAGATATATCGTCCGTGGGATCATTATCACTAATATCATTATTATTAGTATCCATATCTTGATCCCTATCAGTATAAATTACTACAGGTTTTACTTTTCTTGAACGAAAAAAATAATCTGTTTTTTTTTTATATTCTTCTTGAATTTCATCTTCATTTTCTTCTTCTTCTTCTTTTTCGTCTTCGAACAATCCCAGTTCTTCCAATTTATATGAAGGAGGTACTTTTTTATCAATTTCTTTTATTGCAATAAATTGATTTAGAAGCGTTTCATCATTAATTGGGTGTGTTAGGTTTAAAGAATCATTAACATATGTTGGTAATGATTTAAAATGGATAAATGGATTCCTAAGGAGTAGACCATGAATCGTGTTTATCCAAGTTTTTATGGAATTCCATTTAGGTTTATAAGCGTGGTCCATTTTTAGTGTTAGTGAGAGTGAGTGAAATTTTGCTTTTGCGCGGTATGGTCCACTTAAAAAGGGATCATAGTTTTTAGGCAAATATCCTTCTCCATTTTCATCATTGTATAATCTGGTCTTTTTTTCTAGTACATCTAGAACAAGGGATTCCGTTTGTTTTTCAAAAGTTTTTATTCTATTTATTAATTCATTGGTGAGGTTGTATTTTTTTTGTTCATTGGTAGAAACCCAATGATCATATAGGTCCTTGTTTTCATAGTATCGTTTTTCTGGCATGTATAAAGATATCCTTTGTTCCATTATTTCTGAAAAAGTGGATAAACTGGGTGGGTATGTAAAAGATATTTTTCGTTTTCCATCGCTGGAACATGTACAAAAAAAATATTGTGACACTTCATCTGGTACAGCGGTTCCGTATTGGAAATTTTTCATATATCGCATACATCGCACTGGACGATTCCATCGTTTAAAATCGAAAAGAAAAGTCAGAGGAGGTTTTTCAAACCAGAATTGATTTTCGTTTTTTCTATGCAAACTCCTTTCTATTGGCAAAAAGTCTTGATAGATCATTCTTTCTTTAAATTCGTCTAGTTTATTTTTAATAAGTTGTTCAAGAAGTTCAAAAAATTGTACTTCCTCCACTTCCTCCTCAGATAGTTCCTGATCATATTCTTCCGGTTCCTCCGTTTTGTTTTGGTAAGTTATTTCTAGATAACTTTCTTCCTCACTTTCCCTCTTTTCTTCCGGTTCCTCCGTTTTGTTTTGGTAAGTTGTTTCTAGATAACTTTCTTCCTCACTTTCCCTCTTTTCTTCCGGTTCTGAGATTTCGTTGTGGAGTTTATTAGTAACAATGGGCAACGGCATTCTGCCTAAATAGAAGATACAGGTAATAAATAAGAAAATACTAAAGGTTCGAGCCAGAGAATTTTGCAATTCTGACAAAAGGTACTTATTAGATCGAATAAAATGATTTTGTCGTATTTGGAATAATACGAATTCCACGCAGTTAATGAATACAATGTGACCCATTAACCAACCAACAAAACTACTTGTTACAAATAACATCTTGTTGTTGCATCGAAACATATAAATGTTGACTAATCTGCATAATGTTGAACTTGGTAAAAAAAAATGGTTGAATAACGGAAAGATTAGATTGTTCAGGAATACACATAGAATGCTGAGATTACGCATTACATTTTTGGTAGTGGATCCATAATCAAAAATGTTTTTGTGATTGTTCCAGAAGAAATGAAACAAAAGATAGGGTAGAACTAGCACAGTTATTGTATGAGGTCTACCCAATGCTAGATGCAGAGGCGCATAATAGATTGATATAAACATCATGAGTTGTCCCGTAATAAAACCTGTTGTTGCTGCTATCTTCTTCCCGGTTCCTTCTTCCATAACCCGATCTCGGAGAAGGAAGAGATAAGAGGGCCCCATTGAGAATGTGGTTAGAAATCCATAATAGAGTCCGACCACTACGACCCAATTTATTATCTTCATCATAACAAACCTCCCTTTTTTCTTTTCTATTGCAATTTCTCGATTATTATATGATGATTTCTTAACTTTCTATATTATATAGAAGGAGATAGACTAGAAATGACATCTCTTATGTGAATGATACCAAAGGGATATTAAATGAATGGAATTGGGGTATAGATGGAATATAATGAAAATAGAGTCACTTTGAGGTTCCCTATGAAATGAGGCATGGAACGGAGCCACTAGGAAGAAGTTCCGGGAGTTACGAAGGAGGCTTCTGACCCATATTGTTCATGGGTTGAGAACGGGAGTTGCACTCGATGAGATCGAATCTCTCGTTGTTCCTCAGTAGCTCAGTGGTAGAGCGGTCGGCTGTTAACCGATTGGTCGTAGGTTCGAATCCTACTTGGGGAGATTTTCTTAATTCTTAATTT